AGGAGAATACTTAAAAATACGGCGAAACATTTATACAAAACACCTACCCCGAGCACACGCAAGGGAACCGTAGACAGGCAAGTGAAATCCAATCCACGAAATAATTTGATCCATGGACGGCACCGTTGTGGTAAAGGTCGTAATTCCAGAGGAATCATTACCGCAAGGCATAGAGGGGGAGGTCATAAGCGCCTATACCGTAAAATAGATTTTCGACGGAATCAAAAAGACATATCTGGTAGAATCGTAACCATAGAATACGACCCTAATCGAAATGCATACATTTGTCTCATACACTATGGGGATGGTGAGAAGAGATATATTTTACATCCCAGAGGGGCTATAATTGGAGATACTATTGTTTCTGGTACAAAAGTTCCTATATCAATGGGAAATGCCCTACCTTTGAGTGCGGTTTGAACTATTGATTTACGTAATTGGAAGTAACCAATTAGGTTTACGACGAAACCTAGAAATCGATCACTGATCCAATTTGACTACCTCTACGGGATAGACCTCAACAGAAAACTGTTGAGTAACGGCAGCAAGTGATTGAGTTCAGTAGTTCCTCATAGAAAATTATTGACTCTAGAGATATGGTAATATGGAGAAGACTAAATTGTTTGAAGCACGCACAGAACCGGAAGCGCCCCTTGTTTCAAAGAGAGGAGGACGGGTTATTCACATTTAATTTGATGGTCAGAGGCGAATTGAAAGCTAAGCAGTGGTAATTAAGACCCCCGGGGGAAAATAGGGATGTCTCCTACGTTACCCATAATATGTGGAAGTATCGACGTAATTTCATAGAGTCATTCGATCTGAATGCTACATGAAGAACATAAGCCAGATGACGGAACGCGGAGACCTAGGATGTAGAAGATCATAACATGAGCGATTCGGCGGGTTTGGATTCCTTTCCTATATATCCACTCATGTGGTACTTCATCATATGATTCATATAAGATCCATCTGTCTAGAGATCGTCATATACATCTAGAAAGCCGTATGCTTTGGAAGAAGCTTGTACAGTTTGGGAAGGGGTTTTTTGAGAGAAAAGAAGAATCTACTTCAACCGATATGCCCTTAGGCACGGCCATGCATAACATAGAAATCACACGTGGAAGGGGTGGGCAATTAGCTAGAGCAGCAGGTGCTGTAGCGAAACTGATTGCAAAAGAGGGTAAATCGGCCACTTTAAGATTACCATCTGGGGAGGTCCGTTTAGTATCCCAAAACTGCTTAGCAACAGTCGGACAAGTGGGTAATGTTGGGGTGAACCAAAAAAGTTTGGGTAGAGCTGGATCTAAGTGTTGGCTAGGTAAACGCCCTGTAGTAAGAGGGGTAGTTATGAACCCTGTGGACCACCCCCATGGGGGCGGTGAAGGGAAAGCCCCCATTGGTAGAAAAAAACCCACAACCCCTTGGGGTTATCCTGCGCTTGGAAGAAGAACTAGGAAAAGGAAAAAATATAGCGATAGTTTTATTCTTCGTCGCCGTAAGTAAATACATAACTAGGAATATGGAAAATTGCATTTTTGGAATTTGCAATAATGCAATGGGCGAACGACGGGAATTGAACCCGCGCATGGTGGATTCACAATCCACTGCCTTGATCCACTTGGCTACATCCGCCCCTTATCCAGCTAAAGGATTTTTCTCTTTTTTCCATTGATCATTATTCTATTTATTCTGACCTCCATACTTCGACCGAGATATTGGACATCGAATGCCACTCTTTAAAAAGGAAAAAAGGAGTAACCAGCTGTGACACGAAAAAAAACGAATCCTTTTGTAGCTCATCATTTATTGGCAAAAATAGAAAAGGTCAATATGAAGGAGGAGAAAGAAACAATAGTAACGTGGTCCCGGGCATCTAGCATTCTACCCACAATGGTTGGCCATACAATCGCGATTCATAATGGAAAGGAACATATACCTATTTACATAACAAATCCTATGGTAGGTCGCAAATTGGGGGAATTCGTGCCTACTCGGCATTTCACGAGTTATGAAAATGCAAGAAAGGATACTAAATCTCGTCGTTAACTGAATTCAGATTAGAAAGATTCAGAATAAAAAAAACAAAGAATTCAAAATAAAGTAAAGGTAGGCGGGGAATAACCTTATTTATGACAAGTTTCAAACTAGTAAAGTATATCCCTAGGATAAAGAAGAAGAAAAGTGTGCTAAGGAAACTCGCAAGGAAAGTTCCAACCGATCGTCTACTTAAGTTCGAGCGAGTTTTCAAAGCACAAAAACGCATCCATATGTCTGTTTTCAAAGCACAAAGAGTTCTTGATGAGATTCGCTGGCGTTACTACGAGGAAACTGTTATGATACTGAACCTCATGCCTTATCGAGCATCTTATCCCATCTTAAAGTTGGTTTATTCGGCAGCAGCAAATGCTACTCATTATAGGGATTTCGACAAAGCGAATTTATTCATCACTAAAGCCGAAGTCAGTAGGAGTACTATTATGAAAAAATTCAGACCTCGGGCTCGAGGACGTAGTTTTCCCATAAAAAAAACCATGTGTCATATAACAATTGTACTAAATATAGTAAAGAAATCTAAATAACCTTTAGATCTATCTAAGATTTCAATTCCCAGTAAAAAAAAGAGAATAGAAAAATATGGGACAAAAAATAAATCCACTCGGTTTCAGACTTGGTACAACCCAAAAACACCATTCCTTTTGGTTCGCGCAACCAAAAAATTATTCTGAAGGTCTACAGGAAGATAAAAAAATAAGGAATTGTATCAAGAACTATATACAAAAGAATAGGAAAAAAGGCTCGAATAGAAAAGTAGAATCAGACTCAAGTTCCGAAGTAATTACACAAAATAGAAAAATGGACTCAGGCTCAAGTTCCGAAGTAATTACACATATAGAAATTCAAAAAGAAATCGATACGATCCACGTCATAATCCATATAGGATTCCCTAATTTATTAAAGAAAAAAGGAGCAATCGAAGAATTAGAGAAAGATATACAAAAGGAAATTAACTCTGTAAACCAGAGACTTAATATTGCTATCGAAAAGGTTAAAGAACCTTATAGACAGCCTAACATTCTTGCAGAATATATAGCTTTCCAATTAAAAAATAGAGTTTCATTCCGAAAGGCAATGAAAAAAGCCATTGAATTAACTAAAAAAGCAGATATAAAGGGAGTAAAAGTAAAAATTGCGGGTCGTCTCGGAGGAAAAGAAATTGCACGTGCCGAATGCATTAAAAAAGGTAGACTTCCCCTCCAAACAATTCGCGCTAAAATTGATTATTGCTGCTATCCAATTCGAACTATCTATGGAGTATTAGGTGTAAAAATTTGGATATTCGTAGACGAAGAATAACTAATCTTGTCTTCGCATTCTGTCCAGTGATACAATAAAAAATGACAAGAGCCTTTTTTCCCGAAATCCCTGAAAAAAGAAGAAATTATACCTCTTTCTATAAGATTTTATGAAAATTGATAAATCTTTTAATATAATTGCTATGCTTAGTGTGTGACTCGTCAGTTTTTTCTTTTTAAAAGAAAAAACTTAGTAATTATAGAAAATTAACTAATAACCAACCTATTGCTTCGTATTGTCGAGATCCTAACTAAGAAACAGTCACTATATGAATAAATACCTCTATCATAAATGAGTAGATCTATCATATAGTTGTAGCAACTGCAAATTTTTCTCTAAAAAACTAAAGGGATGTGGATAAAGGGAGGGATGATAGAAAGAAGCAAGAGAAAAAGTAAAATAGATATAGAGTTCCAATATGTATGGTCTATGAATTGCATCATAAAAGGCAATGTGATAAAGCATCAATATAATAAAAAAAAGAAGTACAAATTTAAAGCAATAATAAAGAGCCGCCGCGGTTAATAAAACTGAGAAAATTAACTCGGAAAAACGTTTTTAGGAAGCTCCATTGCGGGATTCAGACCTAACCATTCAGGGAGAAGCAGTGGGAACGACAGAACCTATGACTCCATAGGATTTTATTGAAAAGAATCCTAATACTTCATTGGGTGGGATGGCGGAACAAACCAAAAAAATTGTCTTATTTGGTAAGATTATAAATTAACAAATAAGACAGGAAAGCGTAAATATTCGCCCGCGAAATACTTATTGAATTAGAATACTTTACCGCGATTCAATAAGAATAAAAATAAAGAGATTTTTTTAAGAAGGATTACATTATCTATAAATATAGAATATAGATAAATAGACATACACATCTGGATATATTCTAGATCTTCTTTTTCTTTCTTGACTATATTTTTTTATTTTAACAAATTCAATATTTAAAAAACCTAACTTTTTCTATTATCTATTAATCTGTATCTATCCCTAATATTTTTTAATATTATGAAATTAGAGAAATTTGCACGCTTTCTCATTTCATTCGCGAGGAGCTGGATGAGAAGAAACTCTCATGTCCAGTTTTGCAGTAGAGATGGGACTACGAAAGAACCATCGACTATAACCCCAAAAGAACCAGATTTCGCAAACAACATAGAGGAAGAATGAAGGGAAAATCCTGCCGAGGCAATCGTATTTGTTTTGGTAGATATGCTCTTCAAGCACTTGAACCTGCTTGGATCACGGCTAGACAGATAGAAGCGGGACGAAGAGCAATAACACGATATGCACGTCGTGGTGGAAAAATATGGGTACGTATTTTTCCCGATAAACCAGTTACACTAAGACCTACGGAAACACGTATGGGTTCGGGAAAGGGGTCCCCCGAATATTGGGTAGCCGTTGTTAAACCAGGTCGAATACTTTATGAAATGGGCGGAGTATCCGAAACTGTAGCTAGAGCAGCCATCTCCATAGCTGCCAGTAAAATGCCCATACGAAGTCAATTTATTCGATTAGAGATATAGAATCCCAAAAAAGGAGTATTGAGGATAAAAAAACGCCAGGTTTTTCGTTCTGGAAAGACAATATTTCTTTCATCCTTTTGCATTGAAATAACAAATTGAAATCAAAATAATATGATTCAACCTCAGACCCTTTTAAATGTAGCAGATAATAGTGGAGCTCGAAAATTGATGTGTATTCGAGTCATAGGAGCTGCTGGTAATCAGCGATATGCTCGTATTGGCGATGTTATTGTTGCTGTAATCAAAGACGCAGTGCCCCAAATGCCTCTAGAAAGATCCGAAGTAATTCGAGCTGTAATTGTACGTACATGTAAAGAATTCAAATGCGAAGACGGTATAATAATCCGCTATGATGACAACGCAGCGGTTGTAATTGATCAAAAAGGAAATCCAAAAGGAACTCGAGTTTTTGGCGCGATCGCCGAGGAATTGAGAGAATTGAATTTTACTAAAATAGTTTCATTAGCTCCTGAAGTATTATAAATATTAATAGGCGAAATTTAGATCAAAGAATAAATTAAGTAGATTGTATTTCACGTATATGCTTTAAAATCCAAAATTAAAAGAAAAAAAAGAAAACATGTTGATTATAGAAAAATTAGGAGGAACCTAAAATTAGAGTCTTATGGGCAAAGACACTATTGCTGATTTACTAACCTCTATAAGAAACGCGGACATGAATAAAAAAGGAACAGTTCGAGTAATATCTACAAATATTACCGAAAACATTGTTAAAATACTTCTACGAGAGGGTTTTATTGAAAGTGTTCGGAAACATCAGGAAAGTAACAGATATTTCTTGGTTTCAACTTTGCGACATCAAAAGAGAAAGACTAGAAAAGGAATATATAGAACAAGAACCTTTTTAAAGCGTATCAGCCGACCCGGCTTACGAATTTATACCAACTATCAAGGAATTCCGAAAGTTTTGGGTGGAATGGGAATTGCTATTCTTTCTACTTCTCGAGGGATAATGACGGATCGAGAGGCTCGACTAAACAGAATTGGGGGAGAGGTCTTATGTTATATATGGTAACTGCTCCGCCTATAGTGCCCGAATTCTATCTCGAACTTCCTATTTTTCAAATAAAAAAAACGTTGTATTTTTATTTGAAAATCAAAATCGAAAAATAGGAGAAAAAATATATGACAGAAAAAAAAAATAGGAGAGAAAAAAAAAACCCGGGAGAAGCAAAAGTAACTTTCGAAGGTTTAGTTACGGAAGCCCTACCCAACGGAATGTTCCGCGTTCGCCTAGAGAATGACAGCATCATCCTAGGTTATATTTCAGGAAAGATCCGGTCTAGTTCTATACGAATACTGATGGGGGATAGGGTCAAAATTGAAGTAAGCCGTTATGATTCAAGCAAGGGACGTATAATTTATAGACTTCCCCATAAGGATTCGAAGCGTACCGAAGACTCGAAGGATATCGAAGATTTGAAGGATATCGAAGATTTGAAGGATACCAAAGATTCAAAAGATTAGGTTTTTCTTTTTTCTAGGGTAATAAATTCAAAGTTCCAAAATTCAAGCGAAGAAACTTATTTTTTCCAAAAGATTAGATTCATAGTTTAAGAAAGGATACGGAAATATGAAAATAAGAGCTTCCGTTCGTAAAATTTGTACAAAATGTCGATTGATTCGTAGGCGCGGACGAATTAGAGTCATTTGTTCCAATCCGAAGCATAAACAAAGACAGGGGTAATCTTTCGAAAGAACTTGATTTTTAAAAAGTAAAAAAAGGTACCCGCGGAAATGTTCAAATTCCAAATAAAATAATGTTAAATAATTAAAGTAAAGGGTATATTTTACCCTCAAACGGATATCTTTGTATCTTTTTTTCTTTTTGTTATTTCTAACTCATATTTATGAGATAATAAAATATGGCAAAAGCTATACCAAAAATAGGTTCACGTAAGAGAGTGCGTATTGGTTTACGTAGGAATGCACGTTTTAGTTTACGGAAGAGTGCACGTAGAATAACAAAAGGGGTTATTCATGTTCAAGCTAGTTTCAACAATACAATTATAACTGTTACAGACCCGCAAGGTCGGGTGGTTTTCTGGTCCTCTGCGGGTACTTGTGGATTCAAAAGCTCACGAAAAGCATCACCCTATGCTGGTCAAAGAACAGCAGTAGATGCTATTCGTACAGTAGGTTTACAACGAGCAGAAGTTATGGTAAAGGGCGCTGGTAGTGGAAGAGATGCCGCATTACGAGCCATTGCTAAAAGTGGTGTACGATTAAGTTGTATACGCGATGTAACACCTATGCCACATAATGGATGTCGACCACCTAAAAAAAGACGTCTGTAAAAGAATTAACCCGCTTTCAAGAGAAATAAACGATTCTATGATCAAATAATAATACTAGTCTATTATGGTTCGAGAGGAGGTAGCAGGGTCCACTCAAACACTACAGTGGAAATGTGTTGAATCAAGAGTAGATAGTAAGCGTCTTTATTATGGTCGTTTCATTTTGTCCCCGCTTAGAAAAGGTCAAGCGGACACCGTCGGTATTGCCTTGCGAAGAGCTTTACTTGGAGAAATAGAAGGAACGTGTATCACACGTGCAAAATTTGGGAGCGTGCCACACGAATATTCTACAATAGCAGGTATTGAAGAATCCGTACAAGAAATTTTACTAAATTTGAAAGAAATTGTATTGAGAAGTAATCTCTATGGAGTTAGAGACGCATCAATTTGCGTCAAAGGTCCTAGATACATAACTGCTCAAGATATTATCTTACCGCCTTCCGTAGAAATTGTTGATACGGCACAACCTATAGCTAACTTGATAGAGCCCATTGATTTCTGTATTGAGTTACAGATCAAGAGAGATCGTGGATATCAGACGGAACTTAGAAACAACTACCAAGATGGAAGTTATCCTATAGATGCTGTATCCATGCCTGTTCGAAATGTGAATTATAGTATTTTTTCTTGCGGGACTGGAAATGAAAAACACGAGATACTTTTTCTAGAAATATGGACTAATGGAAGTTTAACCCCTAAAGAAGCGCTTTATGAGGCTTCTCGTAATTTGATTGATTTATTTCTTCCTTTTCTACACGCGGAAGAAGAGGGTACTAGTTTCGAAGAAAATAAAAACAGGTTTACTCCACCCCTTTTTACTTTTCAAAAAAGATTAACTAATCTAAAGAAAAACAAAAAAGGAATTCCATTGAATTGTATTTTTATTGATCAATTAGAATTGCCTTCTAGAACGTATAATTGTCTCAAAAGGGCCAATATACATACACTATTGGACCTTTTGAGTAAGACTGAGGAAGATCTTATGAGAATTGAAAGTTTTCGTATGGAAGATAGAAAACAGATATGGGACACTCTAGAGAAGCATCTCCCAATTGATTTACTTAAGAATAAGCTCTCGTTTTAAATCCATTGCAATTTTTTGCTCTTCTTCTTTTTCGAGTTAGAATAAAAGAAAAAAAAAGAAAACAATTTTGCATCTTTGGCGCAATCTATATTTTCGCGAAATGGATCATAATAAAAAGGATTTTAGGTATCTAGGGAAGATTCACTTGGAAGTAACTATTTCCTAGATACCTATACACAGTACTTCACAGTTGAATAAATCAACTTGAAAATACCTAAAAAAGACCTAAAGTTAAGGATTTATCAATGGGTAATGTTGCTCCAATACCTAACCAAAGAGCTACTGCAGTACCGATTAAAAAAACGGTCGTAGCTACTGGGCGACGAAATGGATTTTGGAATTTATTGACATTCTCTAGAAAGGGTACTGTCAATAAGCCTGTTGGCACAGAAACCATTAAGAGAACACCCAATAACTTATTGGGTACCGTACGGAGTATTTGAAACACGGGGAAGAAGTACCACTCGGGCAATATTTCCAGAGGAGTTGCAAATGGATCCGCCGGTTCACCAATCATAGACGGCTCGAGAACCGCTAAACCTACATTACATGCAATAGTACCTAGAATTACTACTGGAAAAATATATAAAAGGTCGTTGGGCCACGCGGGTTCCCCATAATAATTATGTCCCATCCCTTTAGCTAATTTTGCTCTTAATACAGGATCATTTAAGTCAGGTTTCTTTGTTATTGGGATAGGTGAACTCTTTAGGATCCATCCCCCAAAGGAACCGGACATGAGAATTTATAATCATCCGGCTCGAGCAAGAATGAAAGAAAAAAGACTGCGGAAGATCCAAAATAGAATAAGTTATATAATGACTCAATGGACTCTAGGCAAGAAAAGCTTTATCAGATTCTCTTTTCCGAAATTGCACCGACAACTACTCATTGAAAAGAATCCTATTCTTATGGGTAAATGCTCAATATCCAAGTGGGCTTACAAATTTGATCATGATCAATTGCTTTGTGGATTGTCTCATGTCTCTTGATTTGTTGGTGTTTATCTCCTCAATATTGCGAGTTTCTTACGTCCAAGCAAAGTATTTACTTGTTATTAATAAAAAAAGTTTAGCCTACGTTCTTCCTTAGATCCCTTCTTTTACTCCGATAGTATTGTGGATCACAATCGATGCAAAGAAAATGAATGCATTTCCATACTATAATAAAAAGTAAGTCTAAAAAATAGAGAATTGGATCATGTCACATGACTTATTTCATTTCTACTCTATGGGATCTTACGGAGCCTCTTCATGGATGACATGGTTGGGGTATTATCATAGAAAAAAATCTCCTCAAGTGAACCAGCCTATCCTTCCTAAGTAGGAGACTTACGTGTTGATTGGATGCGGAGACACCTTTGGTTGTGAATTCTAATGTGGCAGATCCAATTCTTTATCTGCATGGCTAAATCAATAATTCAAGTCACACACTCCCATAATCCGCCTTATTTTCTTTCGTAAAATTAACTTCAACTATTTGTATTGTATCAAAAAAAATACTTCGGAGTTGAAGAGAAGTATCCAAATGACATGTGTTATTTTATAATAACCCATGTTTGTAGCAATGAAATACCACAACCTACCCGATATGATATTATGAAAATTAGAATTCTCTATGATATGCCTTTCCTATAAAGGACCCGAAATACCTTGCTTACGTATCATTGGAAAGTGCATTAACATAAATACGGCAGTAAGCAGAGGCAGTACAAAGGTATGTAAACTATAAAAACGAGTCAAAGTAGATTGGCCCACACTAGCACTTCCGCGTAATAACTCCACTAAAGGCGATCCTATTACCGGAATCGCGTCAGGTACACCTGTCACAATTTTGACTGCCCAATAACCAATTTGGTCCCAAGGCAAAGAATAACCAGTTACACCAAATGATGCAGTCAATACAGCCAAAACCACACCTGTGACCCAAGTTAATTCGCGGGGTTTTTTAAATCCACCCGTGAGATACACACGAAATACATGCAGGATCATCATTAGAACCATCATACTTGCTGACCATCGATGAACTGATCGGATTAACCAACCAAAGTTGGCCTCGGTCATTATGTATTGAACCGAGGAAAAAGCCTCTGTAACGGTTGGTCGGTAGTAAAAAGTCATAGCAAAACCGGTAGCGACTTGTACTAGAAAACAAGTAAGTGTAATTCCCCCTAAACAATAAAATATGTTGACATGAGGAGGAACATATTTACTAGTTATATCATCTGCAATTGCCTGAATCTCAAGACGTTCCTCAAACCAATCATATACTTTATTGAGATAGGTAACTAACCCAAGCCCCCTCTAAGAACCGTATATGAAAATTTCATCTCGTACGGCTCAAGCAGAAACACACAAATTTTCAACGAATATTAGAAAAAAGGTTCAAAACTTCATCAGCCACTGGATTGGGCCAATTTGCCTTGAAGATATGAAATGAAATAAGAAAAATCCGAAATATCTTCTTTGTGATAATAATGCCAAAAAATCTCAAGTTGGCTCATCTGTCTTTCTTCCTTTCCCTTATGTTGGTCATTAGAGGCCTCTTGACTTTTCTCTTCCCTATTTTTGATTTATTTTTGCGGATTTACTCTAGTTTTACTAGTAAATAAATAAAACAAAAATTCTAGTAGTTTTCTGATAGAAATTATCTTGTTGCGATCCTTTGAATCAGTTCAATTAAAACCTTAGATTCATACTAGAGCCACGATGATTGAGTCTCAAGCTAAACAAAAGGCAAGGGTTCTTTCGAATAAAAACCGCTTGATGATCATTTATGGAATCAGTGTAATGACTCGACAAAATTGAGAGAAAAAAAGTTGTCTTTTGGGCAAACAAAATTCGAAGGAAGAAAATTTCTTTTTTTTATTTAAAAACTACTTGAATTTTTTTCATTCTGGTTGCGAGGTCTGAATAGTGAATATGAATCATAGTTCCATTTTTTTTTGATTTACTCTATCTATTTCGTGTTCCAGATACTAGAATAAATAATATCTGACGAATTAGAATATCTTGATAGAGATAACAGGCCCTTTCTATGTATTATCAATAGGATCAATTCTAACAAGTCACACACTCATATTCCAGAGATACCGAAACAAAAAAATTCCGCGGTCGAACTACCAGAATGTCTAGAAATGTAGAGCTTAAAGTAGAAAGGCTTTTTTTAGAAGGAAAAACTATGACTTCGTAGTTTTAGTTAGTAGAAACCTAATTCGTTAAAATTCCGTCCAGTAAAACAGAAGAATTATAAATTTCTAAAATGATAGATAGGAATATTGCGAATAAAGCCATTGCGACCCCCATAAAAGGAGTAGTTCCCCAACCCGGAGCTACTTTCCCATATTCCGAATTCAAGGGTTTCAATAAACTACCTGCACCTGTTCGTTTTGGCCTAGGTTTAGAACTATCTTCAACGGTTTGTGTAGCCATAAATTCTATTTAATCATTGGTGTTGACTTTGTATACTATTCCGTTGTAGTTGTAAATACACGATCTTCTCTTAGATCCATTGTAATCTTGAAATTCTATAAAAATGGAAACAGCAACTTTAGTCGCCATCTCCATATCTGGTTTACTTGTAAGCTTTACTGGGTATGCCTTATATACCGCGTTTGGGCAACCCTCTCAACAATTAAGAGATCCATTCGAAGAACACGGAGACTAATTGAAGTAAGAAGTCTCCCAGATGGGGAGACTTCTTACTTCAATGAAATTATTTTATTCTTTTAGTCGGAACCTTAGGTGGTTCTCGGAAGAAAATAGCGAAAAAAATTATCCCTAAAGTCGAAACTAAAAGGAACGTATAAACCAATGCTTCCATAGATTCGATCGTGGTTTATTTACAATTATAACTTCCACACCTATTCATTTGTCATTTTGGATTATTTCCCATATAAAGAAAGAAAAAGAGTCAAAGAAAGGTAGGGAGATGTTTCCCATGTTAAATCAAAAAAGATAGATGAAAGATACCATAGCAATGTGTATCAGACTACCTGTCTCCTTGTAGTAGGATCTCCAACTTTTTGGAATGTTCCAAATTCCACTTGAGCATCCAAATCTGGATCAATACCAGCAAAAACATCTCGGAACAAGGTTCTAGCGCCATGCCAAATGTGTCCGAAAAAGAAGAGCAAAGCAAAGGTAGCATGACCAAAAGTGAACCAACCCCTTGGACTGCTGCGAAAAACACCATCTGATTTCAAAGTAGCCCGATCTAATTCAAAAATTTCCCCTAATTGAGAACGCCTCGCATATTTTTTTACAGTAGCAGGATCAGAATAACTTACTCCATTAAGTTCGCCACCATAGAACTCCACCGTTACGCCTACTTGTTCAACACTATATTTTGATTCTGCTCTTCTAAAAGGAACGTCCGCTCTCACAATTCCCTCTTCATCTACCAAAACAACCGGAAATGTTTCAAAAAAAGTAGGCATACGGCGTACAAAAAGCTCGCGTCCTTCTTTATCTCTAAAGACGGGATGCCCTAACCATCCAACAGCTATTCCATCCCCATTGTCCATTGAACCTGCTCTGAATAATCCCCCTTTTGCCGGATTATTACCAATATAATCATAAAAGGCTAATTTTTCGGGAATTTTAGACCAAGCTTCTGATAAACTAAGATTTTCGGCTAACCCATTGCTAACTCTTCGATAGATTTCTTGCTGAAAGTATCCCTGATCCCACTGATAACGAGTAGGTCCAAATAATTCGATTGGGGTCGTTGCTGACCCATACCACATAGTTCCAGCAACTACGAAAGCTGCAAAAAAAACAGCAGCGATACTACTGGAAAGTACAGTTTCAATATTGCCCATACGTAATCCTTTGTATAGACGTTGAGGCGGACGGACACTAAGATGGAATAGGCCCGCTAATATGCCCAATGTACCCGCAGCAATATGATGAGAAGCTATCCCCCCCGGAACAAAAGGATCAAAACCTTCTGCACCCCACGCTGGATTTACAGCTTGTACTTTTCCTGTTAGTCCATAAGGATCAGACACCCATATCCCAGGACCATACAAACCCGTTACATGAAATGCACCAAAGCCAAAGCAAGCCACCCCTGCAAGAAATAAATGAATTCCAAAGATCTTGGGCAAATCCAAAGAGGGTTTTCCCGTCCGCTCATCAGAGAATATTTCTAGGTCCCAATATACCCAATGCCAGATAGCTGCCAAGAAACACAAGCCAGAAAACACAATATGCGCACCTGCCACACCTTCATAACTCCAAATACCTGGATTCGTTACAGTTCCTCCTGAAATACTCCAACCACCCCACGAATCGGTTATTCCTAAACGAGTCATGAAGGGAATGACGAACATACCTTGTCTCCACATTGGATCCAGAACAGGATCAGAGGGATCAAAAACCGCTAATTCGTATAAAGCCATCGAGCCAGCCCAACCAGAAACTAGAGCTGTGTGCATTATATGCACCGCAAGTAATCGACCCGGATCATTCAATACGACAGTATGAACACGATACCAAGGCAAACCCATGGAAATACCTCTTTAGCAAAGAAAAATAGACACGATGTCGCTTTATTTTATCGCATTGGAAAAGACTATCCATATCCTATGTACCTAACCCTTCTAGGGGATTCTGTGTCAGAAAGCGTGAATATTTATTTCATTACATTAAAAATAAGAAGCCAATTCTGTTCATAAGAAGAAAGAGAAGCAGATCTATTCTATACTCGATAAGTGCCAATATGCAATGGGTAACTTGGCCAATTTGGAAAAAACGAAGAATAGATCCCTACCCTTCTTTGTTTATCATTCAAATCTCCGATCCCTTTTTATTTATTTATTCAATATGTATAACCTTTCAATCTATGTATTATTTCAATCTACATATTAATAGAATCTATAGTATTCATATAGAATAAGAATAAAAAAGAAGACAATAAACTACAGATTTTTTCTTTGTCTTCCATTCTTACGTTTCCATATTAAAGTGTAGTTTTCTTACTTAAATTTAATAATATTAATCTAATATGCCCATTGGTGTTCCAAAAGTACCTTACCGGATTCCCGGAGATGAAGAAGCGACTTGGGTTGACTTATACAATGTTATGTATCGAGAAAGGACACTTTTTTTAGGTCAAGAGATTCGTTGCGAGATCACGAATCATATTACAGGTCTCATGGTATATCTCAGTATAGAAGATGGAATTAGTGATATTTTTTTGTTTATAAACTCCCCCGGCGGGTGGCTAATCTCAGGAATGGCTATTTTTGATACGATGCAAACAGTGACACCAGATATATATACAATATGCCTCGGAATAGCCGCGTCCATGGCGTCCTTCATTCTACTTGGAGGAGAACCCACCAAGCGTATAGCATTCCCTCACGCGAGGATTATGCTTCACCAACCCGCTAGTGCTTATTATCGGGCAAGGACACCTGAATTTTTACTAGAAGTAGAAGAGTTACACAAAGTTCGCGAAATGATCACAAGGGTTTATGCACTAAGAACAGGCAAACCTTTTTGGGTTGTATCCGAAGACATGGAAAGGGATGTTTTTATGTCAGCAGACGAAGCCAAAGCTTATGGACTTGTCGATATTGTAGGGGATGAAATGATTGACGAGCACTGCGATACTGATCCTGTGTGGTTTCCAGAAATGTTTAAGGATTGGTAGTGGCCCGATTTCTTGTAAAATTATTTCAAACCTCAATTTGGGTTTTTCGATTTAATAGAAAATAGAAAGACTTCATGATGATCAATCATCAGGTTAAGATGGATCTAAACCAATCCATTTTTTTCTATATACATACAATATGCCTACGGTTAAACAACTTATTAGAAACGCAAGACAGCCAATACGAAATGCTAGAAAAACGGCCGCGCTTAAGGGATGTCCTCAGCGTCGAGGAACATGTGCTAGGGTGTATGTGCGACTCGTTCAGATCATGACTTCAAACAAATACAAATAAATAAAATTTTGAAGTATTAATGATTGGTACCAATGACTAGGATAGAGAAGCTCTATCCTAGATTTATATGGTATATGTAATTTCTGGTTTCCTTTGGTGCAAATCCAATTATCTAAATTGGAAATAAGAAGCAATTCCCCCATTGGTAGCAAATAGTTATCCATTAAGCGGAGGAAATAGTAATAAAAAGAAAAAGGCTTATGCTCCTTTATCTTAAAAGAACGGACTAACAAGGTCAGCTACTTAGCCAACTTTCAGAATTAAATACCGTCACTGTATGGATAACTCTTATTGTGAAAAGAGCTATTTACTCTATAATGGATAGGTAGAGCCAAAGAATGTGAACTATACAAGTTCACAATACCTTTTGATGAAAGAAAGGGCTCCGGTGTATAGAGAGGGCCTCACCGTTTAAAAGGGAACCATAGAAACGATGGAACCCACGATTTTTGTTAGTATCGTTAGAATTAATTTGTTATTTCTATGCGAAATAACTGAAGGGAGTAGAATAAAAAATCGTGGTTGGGAAGGTTACTATAGCAAAAGCCATTGGAATTAATATTTTATATATCGGAATAATTAGTTTTGTTATTAATGGGAAAAAGGATGGCTAAAAGAAGAAAAATCATTAGTTATTCATTAAGGTTAATTTGATTCAATGACCAGAGTTCCGCGAGGATATATAGCCCGGAGACGGCGAACAAAAATGCGTTCATTTGCCTCAAACTTTAGAGGGGCTCATTTAAGACTTAATCGACTGATTACTCAACAGGTAAAAAGAGCTTTTGTTTCCTCTCATCGAGATAGAGGTAGGCAAAAGAGGGATTTTCGTCGTTTGTGGATCACTCGGATAAACGCAGCAACGCGGATATATAAAGTATTCAATAGTTATAGTAAATTAATACACAACCTGTACAAAAATAAATTGATTCTTAATCGTAAAATGCTTGCACAAGTAGCTGTATCAAATCCTAATAATCTTTACACGATTTCCAATAAAATAAAGATCATCAATTAAAGGGATAAAAAAAGTAATATACTGGAATAATAAAAACCGAATTCCCGGAGTTACCTCTCCGGGAATATACAATAAATTAAGATTAAGTGGTAGGAATCAACGAGCTGGATTACTTTCTTTATAATATATATAGGTCTGGCCCTTTCAAATAAAACATCAACAATCGGAACTTAAGTTCCGATTGTTGTTTCTTAAATTCTGGTTGTAATTTCTTAAGTTTCGATTGGAATTGTACTTTTGCGTTAATTGAGGAATATGTCTATTTTTTCTGGGTCTAGAACCAGTAATTATTGAAATTGACTGGGCTTGAAATTGCTTTTCGTTCTCATAGTTACGAAACGGTAAGAAAGATAAAATACGAGCCTGTTTTATAGCAAGAGTAATTAATCGTTGTTGTTTCAAGGTTAATCTATTTATTCGTCTCGATAATATTTTTCCTTGTTCACTAATAAATCGATTAATTAAACTCATGTTTCTATAATCAATTCGATCTCCCGGGCCAATCCGAGGACGCCTACGAAAAGGTTGTTTGGATTTACGAAAAGGTTGTTTGGATTTACGAAAAGTTTGCTTGGATTTACGAAAGGTTTGCTTGGATTTTTGAAAAGTTTGCTTGGATTTACGAAAGGGTTCCTTAGATTTATGAAAAGGTTGTTTAGATGTATACATGATTTATTCCTTATTTAAAAATTTGAAAAAAAATCCATTTCTTTATTTTATTAATTTAGGATGCAGAAGAAGTAGTCTTTCTTTGAGCCATATCTTAAATTTTGATTCATATTATAGTATACGAATACCCTCTATACATATGAAATAATATCTACCTTAAGTCAGCTGAGTTTATTTGTATTTTGTATTCTATCTATGTTTTATTTATATATTAAATATGAAGTTCTTACTCTTTATGTTCTTTGGAAAGATCGAACACACGATGCTCCTATTTCTTTATTTCGTGATGAGTCGTATGCTTGCGACAATAACGACAAAATTTTTTGAATTCTAATTGTCCGGGTGTATTGTGGCGATTCTTTTGAGTAGAATATCTAGAAACTCCCGTCGATTCCTCATGGGCACCTTTTCGAACACAATTGATACATTCCAAAATAACTCTGATTCTAACATCTTTCCCCTTGGCCATGAAAACCTCCTTTCCTTTTTGGATTGACTTAACTTAATTCTTCTACTTAAATTCTTTTATTCTTCTATTTTGAATCCGAAGAAGAAGAATAAAATTCATTAGAATAAAAAATTTTTGAAATTCTTAAATTAAGTAATAAAAAATAGAGAAATAATTAAAGAATACAATCCTTGTCGAATTAGCAAAGATTTTGCTTCGAAATCTTTTCATTTTAAGTAGCCAGCCCAGCCTTTTTCTATGCTCTAATTTCTGAGGTCTGATTTAGCTTGGATACCTCTTTTAATTGAATTTATGTTTTCCAAAATGGGATTTACCTCATTTGTCATGACTCTGAGGTTCAACCCAATCCACCTTTTCTTTCTTTTTCCATCCACTAAAGGATTGGATTGAACTAAAGGATTGGATTGAAAAGGGAAAAATTTTCGTCATGTCACGAAGAATTCTATTCCGCGCATAGCAATAACTAGAATTAAAAAAAAGGGAATGACAAAGCATCTGGGAATAAACGATTAATTTCTATCAATAAACCTGCTAAAGCACCAAACCATAGAGTACTTAGCACGGGTGCTACAGAGAGATATGTTTTTATATCCCGCATTGAAAATCCTCCTTCTTTATTGGAATACATATATGATCAGATACTCTTGCCCAAGATCGTTTGTATTTCTTTTGTTTAGGCGAAATTCCTAACTAAAAAACAAAAGAAATATGCAATAAAAAATCAATATGCTATATATATAAAACGAACCATACCAAGGAATAAAAATCTTTTGTTTATAGGCGAAATTTAATTGGATTTTAGGGGTATACCATTCCTTGATTATATGAGACCAAAAAGACGAAATGACAGGAGGATTCTATGTGGAAAAAAAGACAGGAATTGTGTACAATGACATTGTACAACAATTTGAAAAAGGGATGTAGCGCAGCTTGGTAGCGCGTTTGTTTTGGGTACAAAATGTCACAGGTTCAAATCCTGTCATCCCTACCTATAACTTCTTTCTTCTTTATGGGCAGTAGCGAAGAAATCGATTAAAGGAAAGTGGGTATAACTTGAATTTGTGGATACTATACGTACATGAGACACGTTACGAGTAGAAAAGGGTTTTCTTTTTGAATGAATGAAAGCGCTCTTAGTTCAGTTTGGTAGAACGCGGGTCTCCAAAACCCGATGTCGTAGGTTCAAATCCTACAGAGCGTGATTCCATCTATCTTATGTCGAAGCAGAGTAAAATAACTTAACAAAACAAAGTTGAATTGCAACTCCAATTTGACCTCCTCCAGACCAAAGAGGAGGTCAATCAAAAAAGAAATATTACTCAATCAAAGATCCAATTGATCCCCCCGCCTGTATTGCAAATACGCAGTCACGAATAATCCCGCTAAAGTAATAGGAATTAGGCCTAAGACGATTCCAAATAGAAAAACTTCAATCATTTCGATTTGTTCGAGGGGTTAAAAAAAGAGGTACGATCTATCCCTAAATAGTAGTCTAAATTATCCACGAATCTCAATAACCAACAAAAGAATTCGTAATTAGTGTGGAAAAGAGTCATAGAATACCAGGAATCCAAAAGAAAGATTTTTCCTTTCTGACTTATTCAGTCAATTCAAATAAGGCGTATCTTGTTCAAGCCAATAAATAGAGCTAGGGTTATTGTTAAAGCAGCCAGTAGAAAACCGAAATAACTAGTTATAGTAAGCATGAAAGGCTTAAATTCCATTTATTTTTTTACTAAACTACATATGTTGGTAAAGCACTTACCTAAGTTATGGAAAATTCATAATTCATCAGTTATTTTAGATAATACTAAAAAACAAGATAGAGTGAGATACAGAAGTGTAAAAGAAAGTCGATTCATCAAATGGTACCTGAGTCCCTAATTCCGAATCAAGAGATTTGTCGTGGAATTTGTCAATTGAGTAAAGTAATAATATTAAGAACTAGATCATCTAACCGATTGAAAAAATGAAATTGGATTTTCGGGGGTATTTTTGAATAACAGATAAATTTTGAAAACAGTTCTTTCTTTTTTGGATTATTTATTTTTCAATAGGATTTAACCCTCTTTTTGGAGTAAGCGGTCGAATATTCCCCTATTCGTTCTTATTTTAACTGATTGTATTCCATATGAAATAAGAGGAGAAGAAAAGCATTCCGCGACCCCCCGAGGGGCCCTTAAAAAAAAGGAAAGCTCTTCCTTGAATTTACTTTATTTTTATTCCTTTTTCGAACCCCAACCAAAGTAGATTCGAAGACAACTCACTTCAATTATCCTTTTAAGTTCTAGTTTCTGTCTTTCCCTATTTTATCTCGTAAAGTTCCACGCTTGTAGTTTGGCCAAGAAAATTAGACCTAATCCAACAAATAAGACAAGGATTGATTACGAATCTTGATTCTTGAAAGAAGATTTTCCTTCTTTCATAACAGATTATCTACTATAATAGATTTTCCATTTATTAGATATTATGCTAACCAATTAAATTGTTTAAAGGGAAAGATTGGATTCGAAGAAAACTTTTTTTTTACTAAAAAAGGATAGATTTCACATATACTTGTCCTTGTATTGTGTCAGTATGAGAATATCTTTCCTAAATTAT